GTGGAGATAGTCGCACGTAATGACAGATCACGGCCATATTATTAAAAGCTTGCGGTAAGAAGGGGTTTCGTTCTAGTGCCCGGAAATAATATTCCAAAGCCTTTGTATGCTCTCCATTGCTTGTGTGTATAAGGCCTATGTTATAGAGTATATAACTTCGATCATAGGGATCAATTTCTAGTCGCGTAGCTTCATAATAATTCTGCAAAGCTTCCGCATAATTTCCTTCGGATTGAGCCAACATCCGTTACGGTCGTTCATTCTATTCAAAAAATCTCCGTTCCAAAACCGTACATGAGGTTTTCATCTCATACGGCTCCTCCCTTCTGTACATAGTACTAAGCGAAATAATCTATAGAATAAAAATAGAATTAGTCCCATCTCATTATGGACCGAAAGGGGCTGGTATTTTTCCAAGAAATCTCTAGCCAACCTTCCCGCAAGAGGTTTTTCTTAACACCAATGAATTCTATTAATGCTAGAGGAAAACGATAGCTCCAAGAATTTCTTTGTTCTCAACGCCTCCTATTTAGAGGAATTAGCCACTTCAACGATCTTTGATGGTTATAGGGGTATCCAAAGTACAAACCTGATGGTTGTTTGTTATCCCAACCATTCTTCCCAGCCCTGATACCGATCAGGAAAGGGCTAATTTCTAACAAAGTTTTTCTCTTGTTGATTCCTATTTCTAGGTGTAGTGCTTTTCTCCCCTATGCTGCCTATTGGTACTAGTAGAGTAGGATTGGCCTGTAATACAGAACCTATCCTGTAGGTGTAACCTTTCGCTCAATACTCAAATCTACAATTGAAGCATCTGAGGCCGCATCAATCGAGGATACACGACAGAAGGAATTGTTAGTTCACCTCACCTTCTCCAAGCGTGGGTTTCCTTTACTAATTTTGTTCTCTCTATGCGAACCCCCTCTCTTTCTCGTAAGACTGAGGTGTAGGTAGGGCTAAAAAAAAAAAAAGAGTCAAATCGCACCATCTCTATAATAAGTAAATGCCCTTTTTTCCCCTGAGGTTGTCGGAATTATTCGCAATAAAATATTGGCTACAATTGAGGAGGTCTTATCAATGAAATTTCCATTTATACGGGATCTAGGCATAATTCCCAACCCATTCTATATAGAATTGTTTTCATTCCTTCACAAAATACCATAAAAACAAACACATTCGATTCTTATAAATCGATCGATCCATATATATGCTATAAATGGATAAGAGAGGTATGGATTTTCCGCTCAGCTCAAATTGTGTCCTTTTCCTTCTGTTTGGACAAGAAGAGATATGAAATATTTGACTAAGATTGGATTTCATTCCACTTTTCTATTTCTCAACAATAACTTCTCTCATCAGCTATTTCGCGTTTTCAAAGTCATTAATTGTCTCATACCCTTTTTTAGATTCCGATTGTATGGCGTAGCGTACCTTATGCAAACAGAATTTTAGGGTTCCTTTATTTTATTATGGAATAAGAAGAATTCTTCCATTCTCTTTTTCTTTGGTTTGGGGAAAACCCAAACTAAAACTTTTCGAGGGAGCGGAATTCCTAGTAAAAAAATCCTGGATCCTTCCACTTAGATGAAAAGGAATTTTTCCAATAGAACCAAGGAACCCCCGAGCGGTTGTGGTTGTACCTGTACTGCAGGAATAGGAAAACTCGCTATTCACTCAGTTTATTTTCCATAATAAGATTATGTAGGAGAGATGGCCGAGCGGTTCAAGGCGTAGCATTGGAACTGCTATGTAGACTTTTGTTTACCGAGGGTTCGAATCCCTCTCTTTCCGTTTCTCTTAATTCATCAACGTTAACGATCACAATGTATCAAATCAAATAACAGTTTATTCCAGCAATAATACCTTTATTTAATAGAAATTCTCTATAGTAAATTACTGTGGTATGTAAAATACACATAGAGGAAAGAACAAAAAAAAAAAAAGGATCCTAGGGTTAATCCATTTCTGCTAGTTGAATGGAAAATACCAATTAAGGGCCTTAGGTCGATTTAGTTCGGGGAAAGGGGAAGAGGAAGAAAATTCTATGAACCTTTCCTTTTTTCATTAAGTTCAAGTCTTACGAGAGTAATATTCTACAACTAACAACTCATTTATTTTGAGACCGACCCACTTCCTATCTAGGATTTTTTTAACTAGTCCTTTATATTGCAATGTGTCAATCGTCAAATGCTTTGGCAATTTCCCCGGGTCGGATGAAGCAATAGAATTTTGAACCAGACATTTTGATCTTTGGTTATCCTTCGTAGTAATAATATCTCGGGGTTTGCAACGAAAACTTGGTATATCGACTATACGACGATTAACTAAAATATGTCTATGGTTAACTAATTGCCGGGCCTCAGGAATGGTTGAAGCCATACCCAATCGAAAAAGGATATTATCCAAACGCATTTCAAGTAATTGTAGTAAAACCTGACCTGTTGACCTTTTTGCTTTTCCAGCGATATGTACATATCTAAGTAATTGTCGTTCTGTCAGACCATAATGAAAACGCAATTTCTGTTTTTCTTGAAGACGAATACGATATTGCTCTTTTTTCCCAGAATGGAATTTCTTTTTCAGATTACTTCCGGATTTAGGTGTTTTTCTAGTGAGTCCTGGTAAAGCTCCCAGACGGCGTATTTTTTTAAAACGAGGTCCTCGATAACGGGACATGAAGACTCCTTTTTTATTTTATTGAAATTTCATTTTACACAATGAATTTCATTGTATTTACATTAAAGAATACAGCGAAATTAAAACTGAATTAAACTAAAGGATAAACAGAGTAAAATCTACTAAAGTACCACAAAAAATGGAATTTCATCAACATCTGGATTTTTTGTATATATATTATTTATTTTATTGTTTTGTATCTAGCAAAATTGTAAGGTAGAACCACAGAATAGATCCTGGATTCTCCATTTAATTCGGAGAAAAAGAGAGATTCTTGTTCATGGAACATCGATATAGAAAAAAGCCGACTATCGGATTTGAACCGATGACCCTCGCATTACAAATGCGATGCTCTAACCTCTGAGCTAAGTGGGCTTACATAACAGAAATAGTGTAACAAATAGAAATATGTATAGTATAGGAAATCTGTAAAATGTCAGATCTTAATTATTAATCTTAGCTATTAACTAGTTCGAAATTTGAAGTTCTACTTAGAAAAAAATACTAGAACTTCATAAAAATCAAGTTAGCTTGATATGCTTAACTAGAGGATATCCTTAAATAGGATTATAGAATTTATTGAACTTTCTTTTTATTTCTCTAATTCGCAAATGGATTTTTCTAATAGAATAAAATCTATTCCAATTTCTATATTGAATTTGATTTCAGATATTTTCAATTTGATATGGCTCGGACAAGTAATCTAATACATAGAAAAGAATAATATATATGAAAGATATAATAAAGAGAAAATGCGAATTTCTTGGCATTTTCATTCGATCATTATAGACATTTTTTGAGATATTTTGTTTTTTTTTTGTTATTTCTTAATAATTTAATGATTAATATTTCACTAAGGAGAACATAGAATCATAGCAAATTAAATTGCTAATTCTGATTAGAAAAAAAAAAAATGAATATCAAGCGTTAGAGTATGATTTTGAATACTCTAAAAAAGAAGGGTGGGGGAGAGAAAAACTTTGGGATATATTGATTCGGATTGAATTGCAAATACATCAACGATAGAATCAATTCAATTCTGAATTGCAACAAGCAGGGTCTCTCAAATAGAGACGAACTGCTAGACTACGTCGAGTAATGAATTCAACGATTCAAAAAAAAAAACTAAGAGATGGATGAAATTACACAAGGAATCTAGGTCTCAATCAAAGAAAAGGAAAATGGGGATATGGCGAAATCGGTAGACGCTACGGACTTGATTGTATTGAGCCTTGGTATGGAAACCTGCTAAGTGGTAACTTCCAAATTCAGAGAAACCCTGGAATTAAAAAAGGGCAATCCTGAGCCAAATCCGTGTTTTGAGAAAACAAGTGGTTCTCGAACTAGAATCCAAAGGAAAAGGATAGGTGCAGAGACTCAATGGAAGCTGTTCTAACGAATCGAGTTGATTACGTTGTGTTGGTAGTGGAACTCCCTCTAAATTAGAGAAAGTAAGGGGTTTATACATCTAATACACACATATGGATACTGACATAGCAAACGATTAATCACAGAACCCATATCATAATATAGGTTCTTTATTCTTTTTTAGAATGAAATTAGGAATGATTATGAAATAGAAAATTCAGAATTTTTTTAGAATTATTGTGAATCCATTCCAATCGAATATTGAGTAATCAAATCCTTCAATTCATAGTTTTCGAGATCTTTTAAAAAGTGGATTAATCGGACGAGGATAAAGAGAGAGTCCCATTCTACATGTCAATACTGACAACAATGAAATTTCTAGTAAAAGGAAAATCCGTCGACTTTATAAGTCGTGAGGGTTCAAGTCCCTCTATCCCCAAACCCTCTTTTATTCCCTAACTCTAACTATACTATAGTATTTATCCTCTTTTTTTCTTTTTATCAATCGGTTTAAGATTCATTAACTTTCTCATTCTACTCTTTCACAAAGGAGTGCGAAGAGAACTCAATGGATCTTATGCTATTCATTGAATAGATTTCTTTTTTATTATAGTATAGGCAAGGAACTTCGATTATTAACTCTATTTTTAAGTATTATTAAGTAAGCCATGCACAATGCATAGGACTACCCCCCCCCCATTTCCAAATTTGGAATTTGGAATACTTTATTGATTTTTTAGTCCCTTTAATTGACATAGATACAAATACTCTACTAGGATGATGCACAAGAAAAGGTCAGGATAGCTCAGTTGGTAGAGCAGAGGACTGAAAATCCTCGTGTCACCAGTTCAAATCTGGTTCCTGGCACAGAAAAAAAAAGGATCTACCGAATAGGTATTGATACAAATACCTCGAGATAGGTTGGAATACATATTCGTTAATAATATAGATAGAGT